ATGCGACGTTGGTTATACTCGACTAACCATAAGGATATTGGAACCCTTTACTTTATATTTGGAATTTGAGCAGGAATAGTAGGAACTGCTCTTAGTATATTAATTCGGGCTGAATTAGGACAAGCTGGTAGTCTTCTAGGAGATGATCAACTTTATAATGTTATTGTTACTGCTCACGCTTTTATTATAATTTTCTTTATGGTTATACCAATCATAATTGGAGGATTCGGAAACTGATTAGTACCTCTAATGCTAGGAGCTCCCGATATAGCTTTCCCTCGATTAAATAACCTAAGTTTCTGATTTCTCCCCCCAGCTCTAACACTCTTGTTGGCAGGGGGAATAGTAGAAAATGGAGCAGGAACAGGATGAACAGTTTACCCCCCACTATCGGCTGGGATTGCCCATGCAGGAGCATCTGTAGACCTGAGTATCTTTGCCCTTCACCTAGCTGGGATTTCTTCAATTCTAGGTGCTATTAATTTTATTACAACAATTGTAAATATGCGATCTCAAGGGATAACATTAGACCGGATTCCATTATTCGTATGAGCAGTAGGAATTACTGCTTTACTTCTACTATTAAGTCTACCTGTGTTGGCAGGGGCAATTACGATGCTTTTAACTGACCGGAATCTTAATACATCATTCTTCGACCCGGCTGGGGGAGGAGACCCGATTTTATACCAACATCTTTTCTGATTCTTTGGGCACCCTGAAGTCTATATTCTTATTCTACCAGGGTTTGGAATAATTTCTCATATTATTAGTCATGAGAGAGGAAAGAAGGAATCATTTGGTACTTTAGGTATAATTTACGCTATAATGGCTATTGGAATTTTAGGATTCGTTGTCTGAGCTCATCATATGTTTACCGTCGGTATGGACGTAGATACCCGAGCTTATTTTACAGCAGCAACTATGATTATTGCGGTTCCAACAGGAATTAAGATTTTTAGTTGATTAGGAACACTTCATGGAACTCAGTTAATGTTTACACCATCATTACTATGAGCAGGTGGTTTTGTTTTCCTTTTTACTATTGGAGGGTTAACGGGAGTTGTCTTAGCTAACTCAAGTATTGATATTATTCTTCATGATACATACTACGTAGTAGCACACTTCCATTATGTTCTTTCAATGGGAGCGGTATTCGCCATTTTTGCAGGAGTAGCTCATTGATACCCTCTTTTCACCGGTTTAACATTACAAAGAAACTGACTAAAGGTTCACTTTACAGTAATGTTTATTGGAGTAAATGTGACTTTCTTCCCTCAACACTTCCTAGGATTAGCAGGAATACCTCGACGATACGCCGACTATCCTGATGCTTATATAACATGAAATGTTGTCTCATCTGTGGGTTCAGCTATTTCTTTCATGGCTACTCTTGGATTCATCTTCATTATTTGAGAGTCACTAGTATCAGCGCGACCGGTGCTATTTGCTACACATCTACCAACTTCAATTGAATGGCAACATTCGTTCCCACCAGCTGAACACAGCTATAATGAATTAGTCTTCATTGCTCAATTCTAATATGGCAGATAAGTGCAATAGATTTAAGCTCTAGTCATAAGAGGATAATCTCTTTTTTAGAAAATGTCAACCTGAGCCCAACTTGGTTTCCAAAATAGTGCCGCCCCTTTAATAGAACAATTAATCTTTTTCCATGACCATGCTCTTCTTATTCTTATTCTGATTACAACTCTTGTAGGTTATTTTATGGTCTCTCTCTTATTTAACAAGTTCGTTAACCGATACCTTTTAGATGGGCAAATGATTGAGATTGTTTGGACAGTGTTCCCAGCTCTTATTTTAATTGTCTTAGCTCTCCCTTCTCTTCGACTACTCTACTTAATTGACGAGGTCAATGAACCTTCGTTAACAGTAAAGGCTGTAGGGCACCAATGATACTGAAGTTATGAATATTCTGACTTTACTAATATCGAGTTCGACTCTTACATGGTACCAACAAATGCCTTAGATAACGACGGCTTCCGACTCCTAGAAGTGGATAATCGAGTTATTTTACCCTACCTAACACAAGTACGTATGCTTGTAAGTGCTGCAGACGTCATCCACTCTTGAACTGTACCATCATTAGGAATTAAGGCAGACGCTATTCCCGGACGTTTGAACCAATTAAACCTTATATTTAATCGACCTGGAGTTTTCTACGGACAATGTTCAGAAATTTGTGGAGCAAACCATAGCTTTATACCTATTAGTGTGGAAGCGATCAAGCCAACAGATTTCCTGGCTTGAGTTAAGCAATATTCAGTAGATAGCTTAAAGTAAGCAAAAGCCTCTTAAGCTTTCCTATAACGCCTAACGCACGTTTCTGCTGAACTCTAAAGAAAGTTTAGTTAAATAAATAACGTGAGCTTGTCAAGCTTAAATTACTTACCAATAAGTATCTTTCTATGCCTCAGATTTGACCGATAAATTGAATAACACTATTCATTTTCTTTATTCTTAATTTCACCTTATTTGTTACAGTTATGCACTTTGGATTAAACGCCCAAGGAACAACAACTCTAACAGAAAAGAAGACAACACAAACTCTAGCCTGAAAGTGATAAGTAACCTATTTTCTATTTTTGACCCTTCAACTTCATTAGGATTTCCTCTCAACTGATTTAGTACAACTTTAGGAGTGCTAATCATGCCTCTAGCTTTCTGAGTTACTTCTAACCGATATTCTTTATTAGTTTCTCGAGTAGTAACAGCATTACATCAAGAGTTTTCAACTCTTTTGGGAGCAAACATGAAGGCTGGCCACACAGTTTTATTTGTAACGTTCTTTGTTTATATCGTATTCAATAATCTCTTAGGATTGGTACCATACATCTTTACAGCTAGAAGTCACCTAGTGATAACTTTAGCTTTATCTCTTCCTATGTGAGTAGGGATTATGTTTTATGGTTGATTTAACCATACTAAGCATATGCTAGCTCATTTAGTTCCCTTAGGAACACCAGGACCTTTAATACCTCTAATAGTATTAATTGAAACAATTAGAAATATTATTCGCCCAGGAACATTAGCTGTTCGATTGGCAGCTAATATAATTGCAGGTCACCTTCTTTTAGTTCTTTTAGGAAATCAAGGACCTATGGTTAGTTCTTCGATTCTTACGCTTCTTTTAGTTACGCAGATTCTTCTCTTAGTTCTAGAAACAGCCGTAGCAGCAATTCAGTCTTACGTGTTTGCTGTTCTTGCAACGCTTTACTCGAGTGAAGTAATTTAATGTCAAATAACATAAATCATCCTTTTCACCTTGTTGATAAGAGTCCATGACCACTAGTTAGAGCTTTTAGAGTATTTTCATTAGTTACTGGGATCGCTAAGTGATTCCATACTTTTTCTTTAGATCTATTTGTTTTAGGTACTATTACAACATTATTGATCATAGGTCAATGATGACGAGATGTAACTCGAGAGGGGACTTACCAAGGACACCACACCATTATAGTAGGTGTTGGACTCCGATGAGGAATAATTTTATTTATTGTTTCTGAGGTGCTTTTCTTCTTTTCTTTCTTTTGAGCTTTCTTCCACAGAAGTTTAGCCCCTGCTATTGATATTGGAGCTGCATGACCCCCCGCAGGTATTCAACCCTTTAACCCTTTCCAGATTCCTCTTCTTAATACCGCTATTCTTTTAGCTTCTGGGGTTACCGTTACATGAGCTCATCATGGACTGATGGAAAATAACTTCACCCAAACAACGCAAGGTCTTGCTCTTACTATTTTATTAGGGCTTTATTTTACGTCACTTCAAGCGCTTGAGTACTATGAAGCTCCCTTCTGTATTGCAGATGCTGTTTACGGATCCACTTTCTTTGTTGCTACTGGATTCCACGGAGTGCATGTTATTGTAGGAACAATCTTCTTAGCTACGGGGTTAGTTCGACATCTATGGCTTCATTTTTCACAAAACCACCACTTTGGGTTTGAAGCTGCCGCTTGATATTGACATTTCGTTGACGTAGTTTGACTTTTCTTATTCATCTCAATTTATTGATGAGGGAATTATTTCTTTAGTATAAATAGTATTCTTGACTTCCAATCAAGCGGTCCATTTTGTGGAAGAAATAGTGCTAGTCTTTATTATGTTTCTAACTACGCTCTTATTAATTAGAGCTTTTGTGATAATTCTTTCTCTTATTTTAGCTAAGAAGACAATTTTTAGTCGGGAAAAGTCTTCTCCTTTCGAATGTGGATTTGACCCAAATTCTAACTCCCGACTTCCATTCTCACTACGATTTTTCTTAATCACCGTAATCTTCTTAATTTTCGATGTTGAAATCATCTTCCTTTTGCCCTTCGTATTCAGCTTCCCAGTTGTAGACGTCACAACATGATTTATTACTGGCTCTATCTTCCTCTTAGTACTTTTATTCGGTCTGCTTTATGAATGAAAGGCTGGAGCCCTAGAGTGAACCTTATAGGGATTGTAGTTTAACTATAACATCTGATTTGCATTCAGAAGGTACTATTATTTAGTCTATCTTATCAAAAGCAAGAAGTAAAAGTTACACTCAGTTTCGACCTGAATCTTGGTATTGAAAATACCCTAGCTTACAGAAATAAACCTTAATTTATGTAAAATGGAATCGCACCATCTCTTAAAGAATCAAAATCTTTCATGCACTTTACATTATCACATAGTTTGGTGCCTGATAAAAGGGCTATCTTGATAGGGTAGATTATGTAATCTAGACTTACCCAAACTATTAAGTATCACTAAGATACTCTAGCTTTCTGAATTACTTTAGAGGAGAAACCAGTCTTAGATCTTAAGTTAACGCAAACTTTGAGCCTTCAAAGCTTAGTATGAAATCAGTATATTTCAGATCTAATTAGATATTCAGTATCGCTAGGTTACGCCCTAGCTCTAAACCAAACATAGGAATTAAGGATTCCCCCCGGGGGCCCTCTGGGGGGTGTCTACACACGGTAAGTTATGTCCGGGGGACATGTGTGTAGACCCCTGGGAGCTCTTTGAATTAAAAGAAGCTAAAGTAAGCAGCATCTCACTGTTAATGGGATTTAGAAGATACACTCTTCCTTTTAAGAAGATTTCGGGGTAGAGGGAGCTGCTAACTCCTTTCTAGAGCGGTTTAACTCCGTTCAAGTCTTTCGCAACTATAGTATAAATACTTTATTACTTTACATTTTCATTGTAAGAATGGGAGAGTCCCTAGTAGCTTTATGTCTTCGGATCGGAATCAACTCAACATCTTCAGTGTTGCGCTTTTAACTTAAGCTACAAAAACAAGCTCCTATAACTAGTAAAACTAAGAATAGAAAAAGGAAAGAGAGGAAATGAATCTTTAAACTATTACTCTGGATCAAATTGAGGATTCCCCCACTTCGTGTAAAGTTAAAGTTTAGAGAAGAAACCGTGACATGCTCGAGTCAGCCTTGGTCACTAGTCTTTAAAACCTGATTCCCTAAAACAAGAGCAGAGCTAGGTACTATCTGCCCAGAAATAAACGGTAGGTACCCTATACTCCCTACGAAATTAGACAATTGTGCGTAATTCTTTGAATAAACTCAGTTTATTGATGAAGAGGTAGTAGCTACACTCAAAAGAATACTTAGAATAATAATGATTCTAGTCAAGAGCTTTAACGACGAAGGTAGCACAGCTACTAGAGGAAATGGAAAGAGTAATCAAGCTAGAGTGGGCCCAGATAAAAGAGCTACTACTGTTAAGTTAACAATCGGACCTATTATTACTATGTCCGTATCGCAAAAGAAGGTAGATGATAAACCACTTGTTCAACCAACAAAGCTTAGATAAACTAACCGAAAGGTATAAGTAACAGTTAACCCTACAGCGATAAATAAGATTAAAATCACTAATTGATTTCATGCTCCCTGAGCGGCCATTTCAATAATCAAATCCTTAGAATAAAACCCTGAAAGAAAAGGTAATCCACATAGAGAAAGATTAGCTAAATTCATACATACCCCAATAAGAGGGAAAGTCCGGGCTAATCCACCACAGAGTCGGATATCTTGAGAACCCCCTACACCATGAATTAGTACCCCAGCGCATAAAAACAATAGAGCCTTAAATAGAGCGTGAATTACTAAATGGAAGAACGCTAACCCATAAAGGCCTAAAGAAATAGAAAATATCATCACTCCTAGCTGACTAAGAGTAGATAATGCAATAATCTTCTTCATATCGTATTCAAAGTTAGCTACTAACCCTGACAAAAATATAGTTACTGTAGACAAGAACATAAGAAGTGTACTCGAACTTAAAGTTATACACTCAGAAAATCGAATAAGAAGATAAACTCCTGCCGTAACCAAAGTTGAAGAGTGAACCAATGCTGAGACTGGAGTTGGGGCTGCTATTGCAGCTGGTAATCAAGCTGAGAAAGGAAACTGGGCTCTCTTCGTAATTGCAGCTAAGACAACTAAAATAGATAAAGTATTAGTCTCAGTCAATATTCACTCCGTTATAGTTCAAGGGACAAATGAAAAGTCTCCTAGAGCTCCTATTCATGCAATGATTAAAAGAATACAAATATCTCCTACCCGATTACTCATTACTGTAAGTATACCGGCGCTATTAGACTTCTTTGTAGGATAGTAAATAACTAGACAATAAGACACCAGCCCTAGCCCATCTCAACCTAAAAGAATTCTTACAATATTAGGACTAATTACCAAAAGAAATATTGAGATAATAAATCCGAAAACTAGCATGATGAAACGGTCAGCATAAGGATCAGAAGTTATATAACTTTGACTATAATAAACAACATTCCCCGAAATAAATAAAACGACTGCTAAGAAGACTAAGCTTATAGCATCAATAAGAAACGTAACGTGAAAACATAGGGTGCTACCACCAATTACTCATTCAATAAAGGTAATGGAGTTAGTCATTATAAAATTTACTCCAGCTAAAAAACTCAAGAAACTTATGTTAAACAAGAAAAAAGAAATCTTTTTATAAAAGTACTGAAACATGGTTGTCAGCGTATAACGCATCACAAATGCCACAAATTTGAATTTTACTCCTTAAACTATGACAACATAACAAATTCATCAGTACTACCAGTGATAGAAGTAAAGGAAAGAGATGAAGGAAGAAAAGCAAGTGTTCTCGGTATTCTCCATCAGAAACTCTATTCACTTCATAAGTCAGGTTCCCATGCTGAGTTCCTGAATAAAGATAAAGGTTATAGCCTGCGGCTAAGAAAGAAGAGATCCCTAAAATGACAGCAGTTACAAACAACCAGTTCATTGATGCCAGGAAAATTAAGATTTCCCCAGCTAGGTTTGGTGTAGGGGGAGCAGCTATATTAGAAATAGAAAACAGAAATCACCATAAAGAAAGAAGAGGGCTTAAAACAATCGAACCTCGCATAAGTAGTATACTTCGTCTTCCTAGACGGTTATACACTCTCCCTACTAGAGCAAAAAGACCAGAAGAACATAAACCATGAGCGACTATGATAACTACTACTCCTAATCAGCTCACACTTCTAGGCATGAAGAGACCTAATAAAACAAAAGCTATATGTGCTACAGAAGAGTAAGCCACCAGGGACTTAGCATCATTCTGACGTAAACAAATTAGCGATGCTATTAATCCCCCATAAAGACCTAAGCCTACCAATCAATGAGAGTAGTTAGACATAACACTAAATACAAGAGGAAGAATCCGAATAAGTCCATAACCCCCTAACTTAAGAAGAAGTCCAGCTAAAATTATAGAACCTGCTACTGGTGCCTCAACATGAGCCTTAGGAAGTCAAAGGTGCCCGAAATAAACAGGCATCTTCACTAAAAAAGCTAAGATAAGGCTAATAAATAATAGAAAATTACAAGTAATCTGAGTTCCTTGTAACAAATGGAAATTAAGAGTACCAAGATCAGCATAAAGATACAACAAAGCTAAAAGCAATGGTAAAGACGCAAAAAGGGTATAGAATAAAAGATATAATGAAGCTGAGATCCGTTCCGGTTGATACCCTCAACCTAAGACTAAAAGAAAAATAGGAATTAAAGTTGACTCAAATATGATGTAGAAAAATAATAAATCTGACGAACCAAAAGAGAGAAACAAGAAAAAGGCCATAACTATAACAAGCGCTATGAACAAAGATGCATTCTTATGATTATGATTAACATAATAACTAGCTACTAGCATTAGAGCACTAATTCAGAATGTCAATCTAATTAATAAAGATCTTACAGAGTCAAGACAAACGAAATCAACCAACCCTAGATTAAAGGCTTGGGTACTAATGAAAAATACACCTCTTAAGCAAATCAGAAGAAAAATCTCTCCTACCCAACTTCTTATAAGAGCTGCTCCACCTATTAATAGAAAAAGAAACTTTAACATTATAAAGAGTTTAAAGAGTTAACATGATCTCTCCCATGAGTTCGAATGACAGACACCAACAATGATAGTCCAAGAGCACCTTCACAAGCTACGAGAGTTAAGAAAATTAGAATAAAGATTGGTATTGGTCTTCAATGCAGAGAGACTAACGTTAGGAGAGAAAAAACTATTAATATTAGACCCTCTAACGTTAAAAGAGTTAGTAATAAATGCTTCCGATTTCTTACGAAACTAACAAGGAAGACGGAGAATGCAACAAAAGCGGTTAGTAAAACTCAAATCTTTTCCTGGCTAATAAAGTTTATCATATAAGTCATTTCTGAGAACATCTGCCTCTGTAGTTTATATAAAACATTGGTCTTGTAAACCAAAACAAGCATTTACTGCTCTGAGGCATCAAAAAGATAGAAGAATCTACACCGTAAGCTCCCAAGGCTTATATTCTAGTTAAACTACTTTTTGATATTTTCGGCTCAATCCTTATTCAAATCTGCTACATGTCCCTAACTACGCTTGTTGCAAGCTTCCCATTTTTAACACATCCTCTAGCTATAGGAATTACTCTTTTGATATTAACTCTATGACTCGCTCTCATATTAGGATTGGTATATACTTCTTACTGACTTTCATATTGCTTGGTCCTAATCCTTCTTGGGGGGTTGCTTGTTATTTTTATTTATGTTTCTCTACTAGCTTCTAATAAGACCTTCCAACTCTCCCCTTCTGCAGTAATCACTATATTAATCGTTGCTATCGTATCGTGGTCAAGCTACCTCTTTGTGGAAGGAACCACAGGTAAGATAACTACAGAAACACCACTAGAATTTGCAGAAGGCGTTAAGACTTTAACTATGTATGAAGCTTTTACACCTCTTTACTCTGCAGAACTTAACTCTCTTACTATTTTTATCGTTCTTTACCTCCTTCTTACTCTTTTAGTTGTCGTTTTTAATACTAAGTCAATGACCTCGACTTTGCGAAGCCAAAAGAACTAATGTTAACTTTACGGACAAAGCATCCTCTGCTAAAAATCGTCAATGGCGCTTTAGTAGACCTTCCAACCCCATCTAACATCTCAGCTTGATGGAATTTTGGATCTCTTCTCGGATTATGTTTAGTTACACAAATCCTAACAGGTCTTTTCTTAGCTATACACTACACTCCTCAAATTGACTTAGCTTTTTCTAGTGTTGTTCATATTATACGAGATGTTAATTACGGATGATTACTACGAACCCTACATGCTAATGGTGCCTCTTTCTTCTTTATTTGTATTTACTTACATGTCGGACGAGGACTATACTATGGCTCTTACCTTTATATATTAACGTGATTCTCAGGAATTCTCATCTTATTACTAACTATAGGGGCAGCTTTCTTAGGGTATGTTCTACCTTGAGGACAAATATCATTTTGAGGAGCCACAGTAATTACAAACCTTCTTTCTGCTGTACCTTACGTCGGAGATACCGTAGTTCAATGAGTATGGGGAGGATTCGCTGTAGATAACGCAACTCTTAACCGATTCTTCACATTACACTTCCTCGTTCCTTTCTTGTTAGCAGGAGCAGTAATTGTCCATCTTCTTTTCCTTCACCAAACAGGATCAAATAATCCTATTGGAACAAAGAGAGATATCGACAAGATCCCCTTCCACCCATATTTTACGATCAAGGACCTTTCAGGGTTTATAATTCTTCTGAGAGCTCTTGTTCTTCTTACCCTTTTAAATCCTAACCTTCTAGGAGACCCAGAGAATTTCAATCCAGCTAACCCTCTTGTTACTCCAGTTCATATTCAACCCGAATGATATTTCTTATTTGCCTATGCTATTTTACGATCTATTCCTAATAAGCTAGGAGGAGTAATTGCCTTACTTATATCAATCTTAATTTTAGCTATTATGCCTTTTTGACATAAGAGAAACTTCCGTGGACTAGCATTTTACCCAGTAAATAAGTGGTTATTCTGATTAATGGTGGGAACAGTTTTCCTTCTTACTTGAATTGGAGCAAAGCCTGTTGAAGATCCTTACGTAATTGTAGGACAAGTATTTACTGTAATTTACTTTGGTTACTTCTTACTTGCTCCTCTTGTCTTGAAGGCTTGAGATAAGCTTTTAAGCTAATAAATTGTTTATCCTAACTGAAGGAACTTGTTTTGAAAACAAGCCATAAGAGTTCAAATCTCTTAACAATTTTTCCTACAAACTAACCAGCTAAGGTTATTACCCCAGTGATGAAAATCAAGTAAACTAATGAGAAAGGTAAAAAAGACTTTCATGCTAAATACATAAGCTTATCGTACCGGAATCGAGGTAAAGTTCCACGAACTCAGACGAAAAGGAAAGCGATAGCTATAAAGCTTAGGGGACCTAATAAAGAAATCATTCCCCCTAAGAAAATTACCGTGAATAACATTGATATAAATAAGATACTCGTGTACTCCGCCAACATAATCATAGCGAACCCACCAGCTCTATACTCTGTATTAAATCCAGACACTAGCTCTGACTCTCTCTCAGCAAAATCAAAGGGAGTACGATTAGTCTCTGCTAAACAAGAAACGAATCATACCATAGCTACAAGAGGTATGATAAAGATAAACCAACAACCACGTTGATGATCCACGAAACTAGCAATGTCATAGTCTCCTACTAAAAGGACAGGAATTAGTAACGTCAAAGCTAAAGAAACTTCATATGAAATAGTTTGAGCTACAGCTCGTAAAGCCCCAAAAAGAGAGTACTTAGAATTAGAAGATCAACCTGAAGCCATTAACGCATAAACACTAAGACTAACACAACAAAGAAAAAACATGATTCTCAGTCTAAAAGTAGTCATATTAAAGATAGGTAATGAACTTCAAACAGCTAATGCCAGGAATATACTAATAATGGGAGAAACCACAAAAGGAATATAGTTTGATAAAGAAGGATTAACGTGCTCCTTTGAAAAAAGCTTAATAGCATCAGCAAAGGGTTGAAACAACCCAGCTAATCCGGCCTTATTAGGACCCTTTCGCAACTGAATATATCCTAAAAGCTTCCGTTCAAAAAGAGTGAAAAAAGCTACACCTACAAGGACGCAAATAATATTAAGAAGTATAAGGACAAATGTTAACATACTCAGCTATATTCCCCACCTTTCTTTCCTATTAATTTCTAAGAAGAAGGAGGGCTAAATACGTACCGATGACAGCTAGGAGATTTACACTCCTATGAGTAGAATCTAAACCTAATGCATTATCTGCCAAGCTGTCTTTAATTCCAAGTAACATTTTAAACTAAGTTAATTTTATTCAACCTATTAAGAGTAATCTTAACTCCCTGATCCTTTCGTACTAAGGAAGTTCATCGTATTTTGAGGATAGAAACCAACCTGGCTTACGCCGGTTTGAACTCAGATCATGTAAGATATTAAAAGTCGAACAGACTTTCCTGTGAAGCTTCTGCACCTCACTAATTTCTTAATCCAACATCGAGGTCGCAAACTTTCTTATCGATAAGAACTCTCCAAGAATATTACGCTGTTATCCCTAAGGTAACTTAGTCTTTTAATCCCGCATGGGGGATCAATATTTCACCAATGTGTGGTTATTTAAAAGAGTGTTATTTTATGCTCTTTGTCGCCCCAACTAAAACCTCTATTATAACCTCTTATAACATCAATTAAGATAGGAATAAAAGAAGTTTAAGCTCTTTAGGGTCTGATCGTCCTCCAAATTCATCTGAGCCTTTTCACCCAGAAGTGAAATTCAAGAGTCACAAAAGAGACAGTTACTTTCTCGTCTTGCCATTCATACCAGCCTCTAATCAAGAGACAAATGATTATGCTACCTTAGCACGGTCAGAATACCGCGGCCATTTACGTTAAGCATCGAGCAGGCAGTACCTCTTATTACTCAAGAGGCGATGTTTTTGATAAACATGCGAAAAGTGGGTTTGCCGAGTTCCTTTTTTGTGTCTAGAAGTTTATTTATTAGATCTTTACATTTATCTTTTATTTAAACATTATATTCTACTAATTTAAGCATATTTTCTGAGAATGGTTTATTAATTCTCATACCTCGATAGATTCTATAAAAACACTAAAATCTTTTGTAAATCAGACGTAAGTTATAACACACATAAAAGAAAGGACTAATTCTAAGCCTTTTCACGTCAAATGTTAGTAATGTTTTATATAAAACTTCTTCTAGCCCTAGAAGCTCATCCCTCTAGGACTCACCTTAGTAACATTTAAGATTAAATTAAATTAACATAAACCGTCACTAAACCAAATTGAATTTGTTTCTCGAGAAACCAGATATAGGGGTGCGGATCGCATTTCACACTATAATCTTATTGAAGAGATTGATGCTACAATCACCTTTTTAAGAAAATAGCTCACCCCAGTTCGGGACCGCTTCATTAAGAAGACTACTTTGCTTAACCCTGATACACAAGGTACGATTATTTAAATCTTCTATTTTGTAATGAAAATTATTTTTCAGCTTTCTCTCACGATACTTTTCTCTATCGACATTTTACGAAATTATTTCTCTAGCCTATACTTCAACCCTAAAATTATGAAGATGATTCTATTATTTTCTAATGTCAAGCTAATATTTCAAGATAACCCGGATTGCACGAATATCGACTCAGTGTAAATGAGCAGCTTAACTATCAAGCTCTATCTTGTTAATTCTTTCTAGGTGCACCTTCCGGTACCACTACTTTGTTACGACTTATCTCTTTTTAAAAAGAGAGTGACGGGCGATATGTACACATCTCAGAGCCAACTTCAATTATCTTTTCTTAAAATAATTTACTGACAAATCCACCTTCAGAAAGGAATTACACCTTAAATCCGTATTAGTAACTCTAATTGTAGCTCATCCGAAACTTAGCTATAGACTGCACCTTGACCTGAAGTAAAAAATCTATATTTATTGAAAACATCCTATTGGAGTAATCTGACAACGGCGGTATACAAGCTGAAAAACCAAGCTAAGTAAGATTTATCGGGGATTATCGATTACACGACAAGCTCCTCTGTGAGGTTAAGATGCCGCCAAAATCTTTGGGTTTGAAGAACAACTTTTACTACCCTGACAAGTAATTGGGCTGGAATAACAGGGTATCTAATCCTGCTTTTTTAAGCCAGCTTTATTAGAGTTTGACAAAATTATAAGGACTCCTAAACGATTGTGCAAATTCCACCTTGGGAATAGTTCTAATCACTCCTTGTTAAATTCCTCGATCATCTAAACTTCATCTATTATTCTATTTGAGTCCGCCGTGTAACCGCGGTAGCTGGCACGTCTTTGACCGACCCTGAGGATTTGACTGAGTCCATTTTAAGTTACTCAAAACAATCTACTACAACTAAAGGATCAACCCTAATTTTCTATCGTATGTAAATCCAACCCTTAATAGAACTTGAACCAGATTCAAATTCTCTTATAAGAAGATTTTTAAAATTACTTCATGGATTAGATCGAATACATAAATTTAAGGGACGATCACATTGGTAATAACAATTCCTACGTATCGGGTTAGAGATACGTTCTACCTAAGAGCTNTAGGGGTCCTAAGAACRAAGAARACCTTAGAATAAAAGGAATTAGCAACAACAACGACTACCACTATTACCTATGCGATAATGACATCTAATCGCCTAAAAGATTAAGGTAATAAGGAAAGGTTTCCTTTCCTAACGGAAGGTACTCTAAAAAATAAACCGAGAAAGATAAATTCGCTATCTGAAAGATTAAGAGTTTTAATTTGTTCTGTTTCCCCCTCTCTCCTCGGGGTGCTAAGCAACAACATGATGAAAAACGGAGTTTCTTCTAGAAAAGATAAGCTAATGCAAGCTAAGGGGTTCATGCCCCCTCGATAGACAATAGGGTCTTCTTTTCTTCCTCTGTAGAAGAAAGCGTTAGACTTCCAAAGGAGGGRTAAAGCCCAGGRGAACCCTATGGCAGGGGGGGCCCCAACAGGGAGGCTAAGCCTACCCCAAAAGACTAGGCTCAGATACAAACTACGGARTCTACTAAACTAGGTTTAGATTCCCCCCGGGGGAGGACGAGGTCCTCGTCCTCTCAATAATAGTATTAACCCCTTAATACTATTATACTATACTATATTAAGTCATGCTTCCTACCATACATTCTCCTTACTAATAAGTACTACTCTGATAGAGCGTCCTCTTTAGTAACTTTGAGCTTCTATCGATTCTCAATTTATTATTCGGAGAGAGGAAGAACTACTCCTCGTAAGTGGCTGTCGCTATGCACCCTTAGAGGGGTTCTTTTCTCTCTTTCTTTCTTTTAAATCACTAGGTTTTAACTCTTACAAGGGCTTCCTCACCGGTCGCTCGTGGTAGAGTTATCCACCAGAGATCCTACTTACTCAGTAGTCCCACTGAGGCAGATTCCCTAGCCTCTAGCGGGCTTGCTGTAAGTATTCTAGACTAGGTATTCTAACACGTRGGTTGGAAGGCCTATCCTTGAACTTAACTATTCATGGATACCCTCCGCTTATAGACTACTCTCGAGGGGCTTAATTCGCCCCATGCGAGACTACGGAACTAGTCTATAGTGCTTTATTTARAGAGAGGGAGGGAGTCTAACTCCTCCTTTTTTCCGAGAGAAACGAAGTTTCTTTTTCCCCGAAGGAAAAGAAGGAGAGTCGTTGCCTCCGAAGGAGAATAGGATTTAAAATACTATTCTCTCTATTTAATAGAGATTACAAAAGTTTTGATTTCTAATTTCACACATCAGCGAATGGATAATATGTTCACATTGCTAATCGTTACTTTTACCTCAGTGCACGTTTGCTGAGAGTRTAGGTTTGAGTAGGTTTAAACATGTGTTTCTCTCATCCAAAGAAGAGCCCTTGTTAAGGAGGTATCGGGTTAGAGATACGTTCTACCTAAGAGCTATAACAATTCCTACGTATCGGGTTAGAGATACGTTCTACCTAAGAGCTGTAGGGGTCCTAAGAACGAAGAAAACCTTAGAATAAAAGGAATTAGCAACAACAACGACTACCACTATTACCTATGCGATAATGACATCTAATCGCCTAAAAGATTAAGGTAATAAGGAAAGGTTTCCTTTCCTAACGGAAGGTACTCTAAAAAATAAACCGAGAAAGATAAATTCGCTATCTGAAAGATTAAGAGTTTTAATTTGTTCTGTTTCCCCCTCTCTCCTCGGGGTGCTAAGCAACAACATGATGAAAAACGGAGTTTCTTCTAGAAAAGATAAGCTAATGCAAGCTAAGGGGTTCATGCCCCCTCGATAGACAATAGGGTCTTCTTTTCTTCCTCTGTAGAAGAAAGCGTTAGACTTCCAAAGGAGGGRTAAAGCCCAGGRGAACCCTATGGCAGGGGGGGCCCCAACAGGGAGGCTAAGCCTACCCCAAAAGACTAGGCTCAGATACAAACTACGGARTCTACTAAACTAGGTTTAGATTCCCCCCGGGGGAGGACGAGGTCCTCGTCCTCTCAATAATAGTATTAACCCCTTAATACTATTATACTATACTATATTAAGTCATGCTTCCTACCATACATTCTCCTTACTAATAAGTACTACTCTGATAGAGCGTCCTCTTTAGTAACTTTGAGCTTCTATCGATTCTCAATTTATTATTCGGAGAGAGGAAGAACTACTCCTCGTAAGTGGCTGTCGCTATGCACCCTTAGAGGGGTTCTTTTCTCTCTTTCTTTCTTTTAAATCACTAGGTTTTAACTCTTACAAGGGCTTCCTCACCGGTCGCTCGTGGTAGAGTTATCCACCAGAGATCCTACTTACTCAGTAGTCCCACTGAGGCAGATTCCCTAGCCTCTAGCGGGCTTGCTGTAAGTATTCTAGACTAGGTATTCTAACACGTRGGTTGGAAGGCCTATCCTTGAACTTAACTATTCATGGATACCCTCCGCTTATAGACTACTCTCGAGGGGCTTAATTCGCCCCATGCGAGACTACGGAACTAGTCTATAGTGCTTTATTTARAGAGAGGGAGGGAGTCTAACTCCTCCTTTTTTCCGAGAGAAACGAAGTTTCTTTTTCCCCGAAGGAAAAGAAGGAGAGTCGTTGCCTCCGAAGGAGAATAGGATTTAAAATACTATTCTCTCTATTTAATAGAGATTACAAAAGTTTTGATTTCTAATTTCACACATCAGCGAATGGATAATATGTTCACATTGCTAATCGTTACTTTTACCTCAGTGCACGTTTGCTGAGAGTRTAGGTTTGAGTAGGTTTAAACATGTGTTTCTCTCATCCAAAGAAGAGCCCTTGTTAAGGAGGTATCGGGTTAGAGATACGTTCTACCTAAGAGCTATAACAATTCCTACGTATCGGGTTAGAGATACGTTCTACCTAAGAGCTGTAGGGGTCCTAAGAACGAAGAAAACCTTAGAATAAAAGGAATTAGCAACAACAACGACTACCACTATTACCTATGCGATAATGACATCTAATCGCCTAAAAGATTAAGGTAATAAGGAAAGGTTTCCTTTCCTAACGGAAGGTACTCTAAAAAATAAACCGAGAAAGATAAATTCGCTATCTGAAAGATTAAGAGTTTTAATTTGTTCTGTTTCCCCCTCTCTCCTCGGGGTGCTAAGCAACAACATGATGAAAAACGGAGTTTCTTCTAGAAAAGATAAGCTAATGCAAGCTAAGGGGTTCATGCCCCCTCGATAGACAATAGGGTCTTCTTTTCTTCCTCTGTAGAAGAAAGCGTTAGACTTCCAAAGGAGGGRTAAAGCCCAGGRGAACCCTATGGCAGGGGGGGCCCCAACAGGGAGGCTAAGCCTACCCCAAAAGACTAGGCTCAGATACAAACTACGGARTCTACTAAACTAGGTTTAGATTCCCCCCGGGGGAGGACGAGGTCCTCGTCCTCTCAATAATAGTATTAACCCCTTAATACTATTATACTATACTATATTAAGTCATGCTTCCTACCATACATTCTCCTTACTAATAAGTACTACTCTGATAGAGCGTCCTCTTTAGTAACTTTGAGCTTCTATCGATTCTCAATTTATTATTCGGAGAGAGGAAGAACTACTCCTCGTAAGTGGCTGTCGCTATGCACCCTTAGAGGGGTTCTTTTCTCTCTTTCTTTCTTTTAAATCACTAGGTTTTAACTCTTACAAGGGCTTCCTCACCGGTCGCTCGTGGTAGAGTTATCCACCAGAGATCCTACTTACTCAGTAGTCCCACTGAGGCAGATTCCCTAGCCTCTAGCGGGCTTGCTGTAAGTATTCTAGACTAGGTATTCTAACACGTRGGTTGGAAGGCCTATCCTTGAACTTAACTATTCATGGATACCCTCCGCTTATAGACTACTCTCGAGGGGCTTAATTCGCCCCATGCGAGACTACGGAACTAGTCTATAGTGCTTTATTTARAGAGAGGGAGGGAGTCTAACTCCTCCTTTTTTCCGAGAGAAACGAAGTTTCTTTTTCCCCGAAGGAAAAGAAGGAGAGTCGTTGCCTCCGAAGGAGAATAGGATTTAAAATACTATTCTCTCTATTTAATAGAGATTACAAAAGTTTTGATTTCTAATTTCACACATCAGCGAATGGATAATATGTTCACATTGCTAATCGTTACTTTTACCTCAGTGCACGTTTGCTGAGAGTRTAGGTTTGAGTAGGTTTAAACATGTGTTTCTCTCATCCAAAGAAGAGCCCTTGTTAAGGAGGTATCGGGTTAGAGATACGTTCTACCTAAGAGCTATAACAATTCCTACGTATCGGGTTAGAGATACGTTCTACCTAAGAGCTGTAGGGGTCCTAAGAACGAAGAAAACCTTAGAATAAAAGGAATTAGCAACAACAACGACTACCACTATTACCTATGCGATAATGACATCTAATCGCCTAAAAGATTAAGGTAATAAGGAAAGGTTTCCTTTCCTAACGGTGGGAGGAATTTGAGCTTCATCTTCCTAATNAGACCTCCCCAAATAAAAGGGGTATTAAAACATTATCGCTAGGTTACGCCCTAGCTCTAAACCAAACATAGGAATTAAGGATTCCCCCCGGGGGCCCTCTGGGGGGTGTCTACACACGGTAAGTTATGTCCGGGGGACATGTGTGTAGACCCCTGGGAGCTCTTTGAATTAAAAAAAGGAGGAAATAAGCAATCTCATCACCTTTACTTTTTTGAGKGGGCGTCCTAAGAAAATATCTTAGTTTCAAAACTTGGATTAAAAGCTATCGTTGGAGCTTTTTAACCTACCAAAGATTTTAAGTGTGGGAAGAAACTTCATCCTAAGAATTGCAGTCTTATGTTTTTTTTAAACTACCACACCTAGCAGAGATAGTCTCTCTAAGACTCTTATTTTTATATTAAGATACGTTTTTCTCTCTCTTATGTTTTTATCTCCAGCAAGTCTCTTATTCACTAGAAGCATCTTTCTTAGAATCATTCTAGTTGCCTCATCCCCCTCTTTAATGATTTCATGAATTGGGCTAGAATTAAATACACTTACGTTCATCCCTCTTATTTTAATTACAACAGGCCAACAAGAAAGAAAGGCTGCCGTAACATATTTCTTAACCCAAACTTTAGCTTCAGTACTATTCTTAGAGGGTAGATTACTTCTCCTAAGCCCTTTAGGTCCTTATATTGCGACTCCTATCATCCTGGGAGCTCTCTTCATCAAGATAGGGGCTGCCCCTTTCCACATATGACTACCTCAAGTGGTAGAAGGTATAACTTGATCAACACTATTTCTTCTTTTTACAGTCCAAAAGGTAAACCCCTTTCTTATTTTAAGCTCACTTTCTTTTAATCACAACTTAGTTGTTAGAATCGCACTAATTTCAGCAGTAATTGGGAGTATCGCAGGATTAGCACAAAGTCAAACACGACTCCTTCTAGTATTTTCCTCAATTAACCATGTGGGATGAATACTTGTAAGAATAACCCTTAGTTTTAGCTTATTTCTATACTATTTTTTACTTTACGCAATTCTTCTCATACCACTTTTTATAATTCTAAAGAAGTTCCAGGTTCTCCATCTTAACCAAACAGTGAACTTAGGATTATCAAGTAGCAATCAATTAATTGTTTTTCTCACCCTTTTATCGTTAGGAGGATTACCACCTTTTTTAGGGTTCTTACCTAAGTGAATAGTTCTCCAAGGTTTAATGGAGGCCCATCTCTTCTTCGCTAGAGCAGTTCTTGTATTTATAAGTCTCCTTACTTTATTTTACTACCTACGACTAGGTATTTCTGCTTTCACTTTATCGAAGAGACTAAGTTATCCAACGGTAACCTACACCTACATAAGCTCTTCCGCTATTTTCCTTATTGGAATTTCATTATTAGGGTTTCCTTTAAGAATGCTTCTATAGGACAGATAAGCTAAACTCAAAGCTAATGGGTTCATACCCCACTGATAGGTGCTAACCTTCTTTCCGGCTAAGAACTATTACCAAGACTTTAGTGAGAGAAGAATCTTCTTCATAATTAGATTTACAATCTAAGGCCTAGAGTTTCGGCCACCTCACTACTTAATCTCA